GGCCCAAAACCTTCTTCGACCCTTCTTTCTAAATGGGGGCGCCCGGAGCACCTCATCTTGTCATTTCGTCGTTGCTCATTCCCGTTAGGCCGAAGTGTTTGGCCTTTCCTTCTCCGCGCCCGCTCACGCTTCGCTGACCTATCGCGTGGTAAAAAGAAGAAAGTACGAAAGAATAGTAAACGGAGCACACCACAGAAAGATTCTAAATATGAGAAGTCCCCCTTGGATTCGAGAAGAAGGAAATGAAGAACGGGAACGAAACGAAATAAGGCGTTTCTAGCTCTAGTTTCGGATGAGCTTCTCCCAATTATGTCTGGTAATAGAATAGGGCGGCTTGCTCTGACCAAGACTCCACTTTTTGCTCCGTCCATGGAGCGTATGAATTTCCTGGAATGTAGATAGACTAAAAGAGGGAATAAAGGGATAGGAATAGGAATTATAGTACCATTAGAAGAAGGGGCCCCTGTGGGAACATCTCTACTGACGAACCATTTCAATAGTACGGGTGCTGCCGTGCCACGAGGCACGACCATAAAAGTAATAAAAAAGAAAAAGTTATGTAGTTGGACCATCTGCTCTATCCGTTCGAGTTTCGCTTCTCTAGAGAAGATGAGACGCTAAAAATGAAAGTGTTCGCAACGCATACCGAAAGGATACCAATGAAGCCGACCATTAATGACTAGTTCGAACACCAGGAGCGGTCTGTCTGATCAAATAAGGGATCAGACCGCTCTTATCAAGATGAAACAAAAGCAAACTCTCATAGTTTAGTTCGGGTTCGGAGCCCAGCTCCAACTACTTCTTCGTAAGTGAGGTGAGGTACTTCTTTCGGTTTGAATAGGGGTCGCCCCTTTTTTGGTTGAAGTAGCTACGACTTTGGTCGTAGTCAGTTTAAACACATAAACCCAGTCCACTTGCAGCCATGTTGATCAAAATGACTAAGTTTCATGACTTGACCAGTCACTCGCCCTCGTATTAAAAGATCATCTCACCCTGTGGTCGACATTCCATTCCCCTTAGTCGTAGGTGCTCGTTCTATTTTGATTTGAATGGGACGGGTCTCCCGAAGTACATATGGTCGACCCTTCGGGTGTCTCGGTAATACAGAAAAGACGAATTCCAATCACATCCCCTATCACTTAAAGCCAATCCTTACCAAAGGTTCGACGTAGTTGAATCGAATAATTCTTTTTTCTCCTTCCTTCCAACAAGTGGCTGAAAGTTAGAAAGCAACCTTGGCCTATTGGCAGGAGGTTCGCTGTCCCCTTCCTTTCCGGTCTGGCCGCGGTACGGCACCTGAACTCAAAGCTACGATCAGATCCGATTGGATCTGATCCGTTCAGATTCCACAGATCCAGCCGATTTGGTCTGGTCCTATCCGACCCAACCCCGGAACTTAGAATGGCCTGCATGTTTTGGACGATAGAACGGGAAGAGGGGGAGTCGTGCCCTCTATACGGGCACGAGCAGGAACATAAAAATTGAAGACCGAATACATATACATGACGGAACGACATATTAAAAAATACGTGATCTGATTTGATAGGCTGCCCGCAAAAAGAGTTTACCGACCGCATAACAATTCATTCTTGTGTGTAGCGCGTAGGGCCATGTCTCCCGAACGATCATAGTACGGCCGCTCATCTAATATCAAATCAATCGGTAGATCTCACTTCCCTTCCCCCATACCATAGCCGGAAGGGATAGCGTATCTACAGAAGAGAGAGTACGGGGCCTTGGCCTTACCCTTAATTTAGTTTAGACGCGGCTCGAATGCCTTTACGCTATAGGCTATGTTAAGCATGCTTCTTTGACAGAAAACAAACTCTTTTTCCATGACAACAGGCGCGACTATAAAGGGCGGGGCGGTTCTCCTTTGTCAACTCCTTGCTTGTGTCGTTGACAAAGTCAACCAAGCCTAACCAAAGCGTCACAACAACATCCAAAGGTTGACAAAGTCAACGCTACTAAGGACCGGGGCGAGCGGAATTCAGTAGAGGCTCGAGGAGGGGCTTACTAAGCGAAGGGCCGAAGGCGGCTTTGCTCATGAGTTAGCGATCAAGCGGAAAAAGACCCGCCGGCTTCTTTTCTTTTTTTTTTTTCATTTATCTTTTCCTTGAAACATTTCCAGAAACTCGAGTCTTATTTCTCGGTGGAGCTTCCTCTCTAGGTTCTTCTTGCAGCCTTATCCCTTTTCAAAATTCTTCTTCCCTTAGGATCGCCTTTGGAAACCGGAACGTAGGGGTCATGATGATCCGGTGGGAGGGATCTTCCTCACAAAGCCAGATAAGATAGTATTAATAGCATTCATTATAGTGATGGTAGGGGGATGTTGGAAATCAGACACTTCCTCGGCCCAGCATGTTGAGACCGGAGCGTTATTAGGGGGCGAATTCTTAAAAACTCCCACGTTGGGGTTCTTAGGAGCTTTCTGTTCATCCGCCACGTTGATTTTTTCTTCTTCTATGAAATCTTGGATTTTTTGCTTCAAAGTCTAGCTTGCATCCGTCGCATGACCCGGTCCCCCCTCATTGGGACCTAACAAAATTCTGCCAATTCCTTCCAGCCTTACAGGGGGTGGGGGTGGAGTGCGGTGGAGCGATTAGTACATGCTGACGTCCGAAAGTGCTTCGCTTTCTATGGAGATAAGAACAAGTAGATCATAAGCTAGTATTGGAGTTACTGGCAGAACAGATCGATGATCCTATCTTCTTGGATCCAATTCAAAAATTCCTAATGAACCCTGGTGAATCAGCTGACGGAATAACCTTTCCAAACAACGGGATTGGTCTCCCCCCTTACTCAACCTCTATAAAAAAACCCTTTTCCCTTTTTATAATAATAAGGTCAGCTTTCAAACCAAGCCTTCATTTGCTTCTTTGGAATGTGGTATGGGTTTATGACATCGGGTAGCCAGCAATCGAAGAATGAGCCAACTGGGTTACTATGTTGATTTGCTCTTCTTCATCGAGTTTGTTTCGCATTTGGGCAGCGACAGCCCTCCACCTGCCTACGTAGGCACTGAAACTTTCATCACCTTTCTGATTTAGAGCCTCGAGATCTGATCTTTTTGGTTTGGCATCTAAGTTGTAGGAGTACTGATTGATGAACATTTGAGATAATTGCTCAAACGACGCCAACTTAGAACGATCTAGTGACGTAAACCATTTCAGTGCGGGGCCCGTAAGACTCTTCTGGAATAATCGGATGGCAGCCCCTTCGTCTTTCTCTAAAGGGCAGACATGGGCACAATAGGCTTTAAAATGAGAGATGGGACAACCTTTTCCGTTGTATTTTTCGAATTCCTTTGAACCCTTTTGGCAGTTGTGAATCAGGGTAAAGGGAAAAATCCCTGAATTTGGTGGAAAAACTGCCAATGCCTTGCGTTTTCTTCAAAAAATCCTCAACTCAACTTTCTTTAATCTTTCCGCATACTCGTCCGTCGCCGAAGGGGGAATGGGATTTGCCCATAAGCTATAGGGGCGAGGTGGTTGGAGATGAGCTAAAGTGGAATGACGGAGATTGGATGGCCTGGAAAGCTGGTAGGGTTTGGGGCGAGCTGTGGGCTACATTAGATATGGGTTGAAATGGCGAGAGCTGAGATAACGATGATGTTTGGGAAAAAGCAGACCCGATGGTGCCGAGAATCGAGGGTCCGAAGGTGAGCTTCCCTTTCCTTACGGGGCTCATGGAATAGCGTATTTCGAAAGAGGAAGACGGGGGATTGGGTATACAACCGTTTGGTAATTACAACAGAGCATTGAACGGCATGGAAATGGCTAGCATAGGATTCAGTTGGATGGAAACAAATACTGTTGAAAAAAGAATGTTATTTATTAGAATTTAGAATTCTAGCTCTCCGGAAAGCCCAACATGTTGAGATACGGAACGAAGGTACGTGCCGTGTCCATCCAACTATTACAAGTTCCATGTCGCCGCCTTCGTATTCGTAACTCCAGAATTCCAGCGAGTGCCATGTTCCTTTAATTTGTTTGATTGACTTGACTACTGCCCTCTTTCTCTCACATTGAAGATTTCGCCAGTGAGCAGGAAACCAGAAAAGCATTGAAGAAGAGAGCAAAAAGAGTTTTAGATCAAGATCAAAGTGAAAGTGGTGCTTTTCAAAGTTTAACCTTGGGCGCGCATAAAAAAAAAAATGATCCCTGCATCCCCTCAGGCTGGCCACGTAGCACGAACCGTGTCCGGCTCCAAGAAGAGAAGTAGTGGTTGTGAGTGCATGGTTGGTCCTGAACCAGAGATGAGGTAAGCGCAATTGAAATTCCTGGGTGAAACTTTTATATTGGGTTTATGAGTTGCTTGAACCGACTCATTCGAAAGCGTTGAATGCATAATTATGAAAGACAAGGGACTGGCTGAGAAGGGATCTTGTTCAGCGAGCAGCAGATTCAGCGGGCGAACTCGGGGGACAGCGCCAGAACCCGGCGAGAAAGATTTCGAAACTATCCGTTGTGTTAGCAAATCATACGAGTCATAGTTGTTTAGCTCTGAGTCCGCGTGATTAGTCAGCAGAAAGAAGAAAGCTATCTCCATTAGTTGTCATCTCCTAGTAGTCGCCATCTCCACCCACTACCCCCTCGATGACCGATCCCGAATTCCTCCCAAAGTCAAGTCATTTTTCCTCCTCATAAAATCTTCTCTTGCCGAAAAAAGAAAGGGCCTTGTAAGACCGATGTGAAAGGAAAGCGAATGAAATGTGGAGCAATCCAGAAGAATAGAATAAGCAAGCCACTTTTTTTTTATAGGAGCAGTGTCCGGGTTTCCAACAGCCGAAGCCCCTGCCGCTTTCCCCGAGACTGGTGCCTATTCAGGGGGACACACAAGAGAAGTGGTTTTTCTACGATCCGCTTGCTTGAACGGCTTGATTGAGTACCTTACTGGAAAACAAACCGCCTGGAACTGAGTACCGAAACTTGCCTACCGTCCCAACACAAGGCAAACCCGGCATTCATCGGGCTAACACTTTGATTTCTGAAGGCAAGTCGGGAAGTCGAGCAAGGAAGAGTTCGATAGCACTCTTTGGCAAAGGCCTAACAGGCCCATTTGGATTGCTTCAACAGCATATATTATAGAAAGGTTAAGGAAAGCATTAAGATCTGGCATCCCCACCCCCAAAAAATGCATGGTGGGCAGCCATACCAGATCCAACAAAGGAAGCCTTAATAAAATAGTTTGCCCAGAATCCTGATGGCACACCGGCACTATATAATCGAGGGAAAATCATCTACACATGCATCACCCTGCCCATCTATAAGCATTTCTGCGGATCTTTCGAAAATACCAAATGACAACATCGATATTCCATATCTCCTCAACCTCCGGATTTCTACTTTGCGAGACTATGAATGGTACAAGCAGAACTCCCTATCCAGGATTTCTTTTCTAGATGAGCCATCTGGAAGGACAAGCTCATAGCTGGACTTCAAAAGGCTTTTTCTGATCTTGTCCGAGCTAAGCTTGGGAACATGAATCTAGCCGAAGCAACCTATAAAGAAAGAAGGCAGTCAGACTTAGCGGCAGGTAATAATCGCGAACTGAAGTCAGTCCTTCCTTCGTGAGTCCTTCCTTCTATTTGGAAAAGGCTATCTGAGTACGATTGGCTTCTTCATCGTACAAAGATAGGCCTAGCTATTCAATCCAACCAATCATTCAATCAAGTCAGGACATTACTAACAGGAACTCAAAAAAGTTTATATCAATAGGGAACAGTCTACGGACTAGTAGGGAACCAGTACTGAACTCTAAAGACGACTAATAAGTCGAGTTAGATATCTATAAAGTAAAAAATTAGATATTGCATATGTAACCAAAGATACACATTTGAATCTACAAACGAGTATGCTCCTAAAGCTAAAGAAAGCAAGCAGAAAGGGGTGGTTTACCTATTATTTTATTAAAAAGACAAGGTTCAGGTTCAATGTGAATACCTCTGGAATGAAAATGGGGTACGATACTTGTGGCTTTCTACTTCCTCTCTCAAAATGAAACTGATAGGAAAGCTCTTATGTGACTCTGACTTTGAGTGTGATGGTGAAGTTGTTGCTATCCTTGTGCCTAGAGTAATTTGGTTGGGAGAACTCCCTCCCTCAATACAAGAGAAGAGGGTGCTCGAGGATCTTCTCGTGAATCAAGGGCATTCGCTACTATTTCTTCACCTATGAAATTCTTCTTAAAGAGAAATGAATGTTTTCTTCGACGACTTTAAGATTAAGAATAAGAAAAGAAGTTGGATTTTCTGATATCCCCAGGTGTTGTCACCAAAAACCTTCCCCGATTGAAAAAACGTCTCAGTCACTCATAATCTTATCTAACCATTGAAAAGACTTAAACCAAAGCAACCATTGCACCACATCGATGTGATACCTCAGCTTTCCATCACTGTTAGGTAATGGGCCGGTTTCGTACGAACGAAATCGTAACACCGGAACACCCGACCCGACCATATTTTCATAAATAATTGGTCTTTCCGATCCGATCCGGTCGAAACACGACCGCTAGAGGATCAAGCAAATCTTCAGCGGTTATTGAAAAGTAAGTTTCCACTCGAGCGTACCACTTGACATACTCACAGCAAGAACGAACCCACCTACAAGCCCTAATTAGACGCGGACCTGTATGTCCACCATATCGAAGAGAGGAGCTTCTCGACTCACATTTACACGTCCAGGTCATATCATATGAGTGTCAGAGCTCAGGAGCTCTTTGGTTGAAGTCGGATCCCGGTCAATCAACCATACTGGCTAAGTATTATTAACCTACGACCTACTACCTACAAAACAACCAGGGGAGGCAAAAACCGACTTCAAACTCTGAAGCCTGACGTTCGGCTTCTAGCAAGGTGCGAAGCGAACTCACTACGATTACTAAACGCCCTTAGACAGAGACGCACCACGCTCACTCGGTCTTCCTGAATCAGGAAGACCTTCGCTCACTCGCCTAACTCCCACTTCGGCTAAGCAGCACTACAAGCGGCAGGCTGGGATTAGAACCATCACGCTAAAGCACCCTTAGCACAACGGTCAGACAACTCAACTCCGGGGGACTCACCAACTTCAAAGCAGAGGTGCCTAACCACATAGAAAACAGATAGGAAAAGGAAGAAACATAATTCAGAACAGAACAAAGAACAGAAGGGCAGGGAAGGATGGAGGTACTAGGTACGCTTCACTACAATCCAGCAGTACAAACCAACCCACTAGCGCAGAACTCACTCAAGAAACTAGCTCCTCAAAAGCACTAAACTCAATAGGCTTCGAGCAAGCAATCGTGCCTCTAGCAAAATAAAAACCAAATGGGGTACGCTTGAGACAGGAAACCAAACGGGATGCCCAAGATCCGAAGTGAGAGTGAGAGCGAAGCGGTTGAATAGTGCACTCAATCTGGTATCGACATAATGTCTGGGCCAGGGGCTGAGGGCGAGCTTACGGAAAAACGAAACCTAGGCCATAACTATGAAATGGAAAGAAGACAACAATTAGAACTAGAGCGCACCCTCTGTAGTAGCTGCTTGTCAGACCTCCTTCTATGCCCGGTTCGTAGCTTGGACTATTCCCTCGCTGCTAGAGCAGACCAGTTCTTGAGTCGCGATACGATAGAGGTAAGAACCTGTGGGTTAGCTGAGCCGCAATCCCAATAGAAGCAGTAACCCCATTTCGCCCTTGAGGAATAGAGATGAACCGGGGATAAGCGAGTGTGGAGCATGGAACGCCCCTTTCCTGTAAAAGTAATTCAAAGCTTCGATAATAGGGCTAGATAGTTGTATTGAATCAGGTACATGGTGAATCGATCACTTGAGATCCTTATACAAGGACGGAAAGAAAGGCATCCGGCACATGTCTCAACTCCTAATACGGGGCAGCGCCCCTTTCGTAGTGCGATTCGGGACAAATCGAAGCAAAGACAAGAAAGGTTCCAGCCATTACATACAGAAATTCAAGTCCTCATGAATATGATAGTTCAGGCTACGGGGAAATAGATCCAAAATTCCCCTCTCTTCTCTAGCCGTGGCCGCTAGGAATTGCTTTCGCTCTTGCTCTTCACCGGGGTGCTGGTGGTCCGGCTAAAGATTTGGTTGGCGAATGGGGTCACTACGTTCTCATCCTTTTGGCCAAGCAAAACCAGCAAAAACAACAAAGTGGAAGTGCGGTCATTGGTTCACCCGGTTCAATTGTCGTAGGTAGTCTTTCTCCTTCCTCGTCCTCGGGCCTTTTACAAGACATTAGATTGAGATGATAGTACGCCTTAAAGCGAGCAATACAACACGGGGGGCGCCCTGTAGCCCTAATGATGAAGCTAGTCCAGCTAAAGCGTCTTTCCTCTCCTCTGATGAGAGTGAAACTACTTTCCTCTCTATTCAATATGTCAAAACTTCGATCTGGTTCATTCTTGCCTCTCCGTTCCTTTTATGGTTTTTCAATCTAATCGTGCGACTGAACCTACTATATTAGTCCGAAAACGCCTGTTCTTGTGTGCTCGCCTTTTTCAATGCTAAGCTGGAAAGTGCTTTCAGCTCGAGAGGAGTTTATGCGTATTTGAGCTCGTTCGTCTTCAAAGTCTTCCTTTAGGCGGGTAGTGCTACTCGGTGCGTGCAAAGGACAGAATAAACCACCGCAGAGCGTACCAGGCTACTTTCCCTCAGCTTCTGAGACAATTAGGAGGGATATATTTGAATGAAGACCTTTTTTCCTTTTCCTCTTTATATACCTCTAGGAAACGAAGACATGCATTGAATATGAATTGAATGGGGTTGAATGCATCCCCTATTGAATCTGAATGCACCAATGGGCACACCAGATAGACGAACAAGCTAGTGGGAGTTTCTCAGCATGATTCAAAGACAACGAACGAGTCGGTAATAGAAGATCAGTTCAACCAAAGAATAAGGGGCTAAGCTAAAGTCCTGACTCAACTATCATAGATAGAGTCAAAAAGGGGAGATATAGAGAAAAGTCCAGCAGCACTTACAAGTAGTACAGTCCAGAGTGAATAAGGCTTTCTCGGCCGGTTCCAAGCAGTGTGAGTAGGAGATAGTGCCAATCTTCTCTCCAGTCCAAGTCGTCGTTCTTCCCGGTCAAATCCAGTCCAATGACTCTTTTTGACTTATATAAGTAGATGTGCTTCTCCCCGTTCTCGAATCACCACTAAACTGATGGAGTCTTGTTTTTGTAGTGGACAATTTCTCGGTTAACATATACCCAAGCCCTTCTTGCAGCTCGCACTTACGTAGCGTAGCATCTTTCCGGAAATGAATTCTGTGATAAGCAGCCGTCTAGGTTTCTGAATGAAGGACGGAACGGGGAAATTCTTCTTTAAATGAAATAATTCACTCGAGTCTAAGCTATAGTATAAGCTTCTGGTTTCCAGTTCACAATAGGTGACTCTCTCTCCGACCAGTTGAAGATTGAATCAATCACACTGATACAGCAGATTATATATCGTATGTGGATGGGGTTTGTCATTTATGAACAGATTTCTCAGGTCAAAGATATCGTACGTACATGGGGCAACAACTCTTTCTCACCAGGAGACGGAGATTAGAGAGGGACAGTAGGACCCCCTATCAGCAACCTTTTATACTCTACCGTCACAATTACATCTTGCCTGTAGGTAGGTGCTATCCTGATCTTGCCTGTAGGTGCTCGCTCTATCCCGAGCATTTGCCCTTTTTGCTGTGAAACCGGATGTACAAAGCTAGCTATTCCCAAAGGCCAGAAGCAGAAATGGATTACCGGGGCGGGGACGAATTCGTGAAATTGCAAACCGCCTCGGAAGAGAACAGCATGACTGGCAGAGCAACTAACAAAAGTAAAAGTGGAAGAGAAAAATATCTTAACGCTAGCAGAGTTCAGAACAAATGAAGCAAAATAAAAAACGGAAGCAGCGTTACTGCTCCCGATTCATCTTGACCCCCAACTATTTTGACAGTTCCAGAAGTGACAGAGATGCAGAGATCTTGGCGAGGCTCTTTACTTTACAGGGAGCGATCTGGAGGAAAAGGAATAAGAAAGAGGAGGAACGAACACCTACCCGGAAAACAAGATCATGGGCAATAGCAGCAAGGTGAAGGTCATTTCCTTCCTGCACGGCACCCCTAAATAGATGTAAAAAGTTGTAAATGTAAAACTTCCCTATAAAAAGCTCTTTTTCGTCGTCCACACTGCAGTTATTATTTTTAGGTAATAGGGCTACCAATCGTTACTAGTCCATCCATTGGGAAATGCTTGGTCCAAGCGGGGGAACCTTAACAATTCGCACTACTACACCTACCCTACCCTAAACGGCATAAGGAAAACTGCTTTCGCAGCAAAGACTACCATGAGCTACCAATCATATGCGTCCTGCCTATCATCACTGATAGCCAACGGCCCGAACACCGCGATCATTGGTGAACTTGGAATCAGTGCGGATATTGAACATCGGCGCCAGAGTTCCTGTCGTAGGAATCCCTGTCATCGACGAAGGCTTAGCACTGAGGAGAACCACTCTCGCTGTCCACTGCTCCCCCCAAAAGCTCCCCTTGCGGCCCATCGAGTGTTTCATTTTCTTGGGGGGAAGGACTCTATTATCACGGTTAAGCATGAGCAAAGACTGCCCGCTGCTCCTCTGTAAACCGAGAGCTAGCCTCCCTCCCGACCCTTTTTAGAATAGTAGGGGTTGGATTTCTCGGTTTCTATTCTCCTTTGAGCGGTGATTAGGCTTTCCTAGTTATTAGCTTGTACCTATCGGGCCCGGGTATTACTATTACGAGTCCATTAACTTCGTTTTTTCAGTCAGAAAAAGGCCAAGGCCAATACAAAGAGAAATTCAAAAGAAAAGGGGTTTTTGTCCATGTTTTGTTTGATGCCGGGATCTCGAGTTCCGGTCCATTCAATCCGTATGTCCAAACTGTGGCCACACCTGCCTGCCTATGCCGCTTCGCCTTACCAAGTCACTGCCTGCCTACGTCAATGCTTCTAAGAATCAGTACACCCCTTACCAAGGGAATCAGAACACCACTGCAAGGAGGGAACCCCGGAAGTTTGATCCGCTGCCAATTCCAATCAGCGAACTCTACAATCAACAATCAACTGAAAGGTCAAGGCAAGCTGAGCCCGGTGCCTCCGAAGGATTATAAAGGCAACTATCCCACGTGGTATGACCCAGCTCAAAAGTGCGAATTCCAGGCCCGGGGCTCGAAAACAGTTTCCTCTTGAAGCACAAGATCCAAGACCTCATCGACAGTGACCAGTTGAAGTTCCGTATTGTACCTCGGACCTAACATTGCGGGGAATCCACTTCCGGGGGGAGAAAGGTGAATGCCATTAGAGAAGGAAGACGCCTTGTGCTTGAGTTGCTTGGGGGGATATTGCGGAATTGATAAGGCGCAATTTGATCATTACGTCTGCCAGTCTCCCAGAGGATTACTGATGATCCCACAAGAGGTTGCCCATATCACCAAGGAATAGTTGGACACACTCTCTACCAATGCACTGCCTTTAAAAGGAGTTCTAATATAAGAGAAAGCCTTCGATCCCCCAGGAGATGATGGAGCTACAAGCAGACGTAATATGGGTGACGTGGACACGATCACCATCATTGATGTTGCTCCAACTGTGATCACCTATGACCCAGAAGTGGCTCGTGCAGCTGTTGAACCAATTGTGATATTGACTCCCTCCAGCTTTCCGTATGAGAGTGACAAAGCGGAACTTTGAAGCCAAAGTGTTGAATCCAGCTGGAAATGGAGACAAAAAAGAAGACGAAGAGAGTTCAAACTCTTTTTTTTAGGTAATAAGCTTACCAACGAGCTTACTTACCTTATTATTAGAGCTAGGGGAATGAATGGGGCTAGAGCCAGAATCGCTTGTTACAGAATAGGTTGCATCTAGTATACTACCAGTGGAGTCATAAGTTGTAGATCTTCAATGGCTGAATCCGTTGTTCAAATAGCGGCTGCTTGGGCTTACCTTAGTTCCTTATCTTTAGCTTGAGAGATGGGAATTGAATTAGACAAAAAAGAATAGGCAGCTAAACTAATTAGTTATGCCCTGGGGGAATGCCCAAAGCCCCTATTACTATACTACTCCTTTCGAACTTCTAGCAATAGCGAACTCGCCCCACAAAGTGGTCCAATTCTTGTGTTTAATGTGAAGCTTGGCTTAGGCAAAGCAAAGGGGAAACCAATCCAAGAAGAACAATCCGGATGAGTGCCAAAAGGGGTAAAGAGCAACCTCATCGACCGACCCAATTCCTGCGTATGTTGGTCTAGCTGTCGTGTCACCTTTAGTAAGTGATAGAATGCTTTTCTTCCTCTCAAATGGGAATTATCTTCCTTCTCGCCTTATCCCGTTCGTGAGGTTTTCCCGACTGGGGCAATATCTGTATATCTGTAATCAAATAATTGGTTGCATGTGCTCTTTGATACTCATTGGTAAAGGAAGAAGTCGTACCAGACAAGTTTAATCAGTAATGGCTGTGAGGCACCGAGTCTGAATAGGCATCAACAAGCACATAGATGTCCGAGGCTCGAGGTACTTGAGCAGTTGGCAAGGGGGGAAAGAAGGTTTGGATCGGTTGCTAATTCATTCTCCGTCTCCGGAGAGGTCGCATCGGCAAAAGAAGGGTACTCATCGATCCAATTCCAGCTTCTGTCCCGGATGAAGTTGTTCTTGTTGGTATCATAGATGTGTTATAAGAACTGGGCAATGCCCTCAAATTCATTGATATCGAAGCATTAACATTCGTGGATGGAAAATGAAAGATGTCGATTCTTTTCTAAAGCTTAGATTGAATAGTTTTAAGCCTCTCGCCCCCCCTCTATGATGGGAAACTCCTGATTTTCCTGCTTAGACAGACAGAGGCCTTGTCAACGGAATATTCAAATTAGCATGAAAGTCCTACCTTAGATGATATGCCTCGCTGAGCTCTCTCTTGGGCTGTGAAAGCGGTGCGAAAGAAGTTGGGCTACCTTCTACCTTGCCTTGAGAGCTTTCCCGGTTACTGAGTCTGTGATTTCATTGTAAATATTTGCTTCCATCTCGAAATGCTCTTTCATGATTGTATGTACACAAGTTCTCGCGCATAAGCATAGCCATATGATGAGTTGAAGGCGGGCGTCCTTCTCCTTCTTTCTTTTCTATGGAAGCGCGCATCACTTTGGACGTTGGACGTGCTTTACCGTCAAATGCATGAGTCAGAACATAATAGCTAGGCACGTTGTGAGAAGAGAATAAGCAAAATCTATTGCATAATCAAAGTAAGAGTCAACATCTCGCTAATCAAAATCATTATCACGAGCAGTAGCTGAAACTGCTAGTCGATCTACCGGATCAACTTCTGCCTACCCCGCCCGGTCAAGGCTCGTCGAGAGTGTTTTTTCTTCAACGGGAGGCCAGCCTATTATTATTATCCTACCCACGTCTATCCATAAGTAGTGAGAGCGAGCTTGGTTCTCTGGCGCCTGGCTATTTCCCCCTTCTAGTCCCTCCGGTTGGGGCCAAGCTAATGAGATCCGGGCTCAGCCCATTTGTAGTAAACGTAGCTTAAACACTATATTATTCCAAAACATTTATTTTTCAATGAAAGAAACAGAACCCATACTAGTTATTCTCCCCCTCCCTGGGAAGGGCACTTGATTGATCAGAAGAAACTTCCCCCCCCCTTATGCTATGGAGGTCGTTAGCGCTACCAACCAGTGTATTTGTTCTTCTGCTTGTCCGCTATCTTTAAAAATTCCTTCTGTTAGTATGAGTGAGCGTCTTTCCCAGCTCCCGGTCTTTCTAAACAACAACGGGTTCTAATAAATTCAGCCTTGTCATGGCTGGTTGAGGTTAGAATTCATAAAGGTGGGTAGATATGGCTGCAGTAGATTCTTCCGACCGAGTCCCAGTAGCAGAGTCTTGAGGCACGGATCTAACGGCAAGGGAATCAGCGGTTGATCGCGATTCATCAGTCGCAATTCTCCCAGCAGCTATCCATTTTAGTTCGCCAGTCAATGACTGAGCTGTGATTGCATAGGTGGTAGAGCAAGCTGGAGCGGAGGCAGCCTATTCTTCTTATTGCTAACAGCCTATTAGGGATTCCAGTATAGTAAGAAGCAACAGGAGAAGAAAGACAGAAAGAAAAAAGAGCAATACTATATATATAGAATTTTTCTTCGATGTTCTCGATCTTGCAAGTCAACAATTCCGTACTTTGGAAAGGAGTAGCGGGTAAGGTCGCATCTCACAAGGGCGAAACCTGGTTCCTTTAGGTCTGCCAACATCACTGATTGGGGAAGATCAAAGTCCATTACAGTCTCGCAAAAGCAAAGGAAAGTAAAAAAAAAAAAAAGGAAAGAAAGTAATACAGAACAGCGCTCCTGAATGAGCTTCTTTGTATCAGTACTTCGGTCTCGGAAACCAAACACTAACTGTTGGAGTATCCGCGTCAAGGCAGTTGGTCATGAGTGATTGCCCCTTGCCAATGGTTCAGGTTTTTATTCCTTTAAGGTAGCTGGGTAGTTCCTGAGTTAGGAGTTCGAGTTGTAGCGGATAAAAGATCTTATATCTTTTATATATAGTTCCTCTTTCCTTGCTTCTTAGTTTGTCTAGGAGCAGGAGTAAGAAGTCATAAGTAGTGGTGAATCCGTGTAGCTGTCAGCTTAAATGGTAGTTGTTTATTCTCACCCGGTAGCTGCTTTTAGTGAATAATATCTCTTGCTTGGAGCTCTTCTTCGTCCTTCGACCTTTTCGAGAATGATGTCTTCTCTTCTGGCTTTGGTGGTCGTGGTATAGCCTTTATAGAATATCCTCTTCCCCAGGAAAGCTAACTCAATAGGAATTCTCTCTCTCGCTGATGCTATTGAATCCGCTGTTGTTGGTCTTACCGGTCTTGGTGGTAGGGCAGTAGGAGTAAAGGCAATAGGATCAGTATTAGGGCTTAAAGAGAATGTTCTGCCAGAGAATAACTAATAGATGAATCGGCTGCAAGTCTTTTAGCCACAGACGCTCTTGCTAGAATAACCGGCAATGGTCAACTATCCATTGTCAAAGTCTCCGCCCTTTTGGTGCTATCATCGTATATATAAATCTAATATAATAGATCACGCCTCTAACTATCAATTTCATAAGAGAAGCAAGGGTGCTTGCAGATTGGAAAGTAGTACGCCCGGTTCACCAGGATTCCCTGGTAGGGCATCCAGGACATACCAGGTTCTACCACAGCAGGGCCCCCAGCCCCTCTCTTCATTGACTCTTGGTACCTAGACACTTTGAATCAATCCCCTCTGTATATGTATCTGAGTTCGACACTCCATCCCAGATCTCTAGGAAAAGGGCTGAGAGCAAGACCATATCTAGTGAAAGTGACTAGCCCCTATACTAGCTCTAGCTCTTTGTTATGAGAACAAAGAGTTTGACAGTTATGATTGAAATTGAACGAATATTAATTTAGTGAATTAGTGAATCTAACTTCCATCGACTAAGATTCTAGCATTCAGCCGTGCCATTTCTTTATTAGTTTAAGCTTGAAGTGTGAATGGATTCCCAGATAAGAAGCGCTACCCAATATTGAGCATGTGTCGGTAAAGGAAATCACAAATGAAAGGAAGTGAGCGGAAAGTCTTTCTCGGTACTTTAGCATGGTAATGAAGAGGAAATCCTGTAAGTGAAGGCCAAGGAGGGCTGACATAATTGATTCATGCTTTGCCTTATATAAGAAGGATGCCTATAAAAAGCTTTTTTACCATAAGATGCTTTATTCTCCATAAATGATTTCCTAGTTCGATTTCGATACTTGCATCAAGTGGTCTTTCCCTTTCAGCCCCTGCATCCTATCCTATACTTGACGAGCTAGTTTCAGTTGTTGGAATTGCTTTCCTTCCCCTGGCAAGTAAAGAGCTAGAGGATTAGGTCAGGCACAAAAAAAAGAGACTGTTTCAATCCAGCGGATACAGTACTTATGAAGCATGAAAATAGAAAAGAATGCTCTTTGGGCATTGCTTGTGTCGACCAGCCAAGCAGATGAGATTCTGTCTCTTCCTTTACTTTACTATTATCACTGACATTAAGGTTGACTCTCTCCTTGCTCGTTTCACTCCTTTCCGTGAAGAGCATAGTAGGCACCAAGTCGCAGTGACAACGCCTTCCAGCGTTGGTCCTCCGGTAATCAAGCAACAAGCAAGAACAAACAATCATTCATCGGAGGGAGCGTGGATTGTTTTCAAGTCAGGCAGATAGGTGCTCCTTTACTTTAAGACCATTGATTGTCGCTCTTTGAACAGGCAGAGACGAACACACAATTCCAACGGCAGGAGGAGGAGGATAGACTTTCGAACCCGACACATCCACTGCACGATCCTTTGAGCCGTAGTTCCGGGATTGGATTGCAAAGGGAGCGGGAATGCTTTGAAGCTCAACGAAGTCAAAGCCCGTTGCCCGTTGACCTAGGAGGGATCTATGGAGTTCTCTCTGTCCTCCCTTTGCTTGAACTGGACAAAAGGTGCTTTGCACTATATGCTGGCTCGCCCGGTCAAGTAGCCAGTCAATCCAGCCGTTTTCTTGTTTGGTGCGCTAGTGTGCCTGACTTATAAGTAGGCGTTTTCTTCGCTGGGTTAGATTCCCGATCCACTCCTCTTCATTCGCAGGAAGCATTACTCATTTCTTCAGAGTTGCAGAAAAGGCTACCGATTCCCCACTGACTATTATGTAAGGGCTTGACCTTGGATGAAAAATTCATGGCTAAGTTAGTCCGTTTTTAAAATAGTACGAAGCTTTCAATTCAAGCACCTTTTTTCTATACTAAAGGCCAAAGGGAAGTTGAAGCCCAACATCCCGTGGTCGGGATGGACACCGGTCTGGCCCACACCTACATGGACTTTAAATTGACTTCTGATCGTCACTTTGCTTACCTCACCTTACCTGCTCAATCTCCTAAGGGCGGGGACGGTGGCGGGGTTCCCGGAGTCGGAGTTCCCTTAGAACGGTCAGTAGGGGGGCTGATCTTGAGTTCAACCCCTCTCCACGAATATTTGAATAGAACCCCCACCCCCTTAGATATAGCAATCCTTTCGAGTGCCCTTCTATCTTTTCGATGGACAAACAGGGCTAGAAAGAGATAGATGAGGAAGAGCCCCTGGAGAAAAAGAAAGGTCATTGTGAAATAAAAAACTCTGTCGTCTTTTGTGAAAAACTCGATCCAGTGTGCGATTGTTTCCGCCATATCTAAAGAAATGGATTTATGAGTAATTCAAAGGAAAAATAGAAATATTTGATTAGAAGCTCCGAGCCCGCGCAATTGCACGATGTGATTAATCCGCTGGGGAAGGGAAAGCTCTTTGATGCTACTACCGGTACCAAACCAAAGATCGAGACCTATTTGGATGTGAAAAGCACGGACCAAGATCCATACCATAATTAGAAGACTACAGAAGAAAAGGGAAATTTGATTGTCAGTCGCGAGCGACCTTGCCTTACATCATAGGTAAGGCAAAGCGCTTTCTTTTAAGAAAGCTTCTAATTCCATC